ATGTGCAATATTGCAATAGTATAATATACACATCAAACAATTTATGAATAACAATCATGTCTGTACGTTACGAGTGCGAAAAACACTTCTAGAGCTTTTCCTGTTTCCGGGGGGTTTACAGGAGTCTTAGAGATCTCAGGAGTTTGGGGGGGTAGGGGGGGTTTACGCGCAAAAACCGGGGGTGATAACAGGAAAGTTTGGGGAAAATTAAATATCTGATTAAACTTTATGCTCTTGATATCAGTTATGCAATTCTTCTGTCAATATCTTATCACCATTCATACTATTTCCTTTATGCAAGGAAAATGTTCAACCTTGTCTGTCATTTCTGTGTGCACTCTGAGATGTCAAATGAAAGGAAAAAAAAAAAGAGAACCCCCCACACGCTGGAAAGAACGCCCGGCATGGTGGGTAACGAGGAGTATGTATTACCACCATTAACTTATGCAAGCGTCGATGAAAGTATGGGGGATTATAACAATTATAGAACCTGAAATAGGAACCAGATGCCAGGAATAATTCACCTAGAGAAACCCCCACGAATACTTGTCCTTGACCTTCAAGAACCGTTAACATTTAGGAATCAACTGATGGTGGGCTCTTACTACATTAAATAAGGGTAATGAATAGGATGGTGGGTACTTGGTATAACTTAACTGGTGAGAGTTGTGATCGGTCTTAAACTATCGTTCAGTGGTTAATAAGATTTATTGGAGTATATTCAGTTATGGTTTATGTATCCCTTAGTTAAAATGGTTTAAACAAATATGTGGTATATTTATCTATGTTTTTGTAAATGATATGTATTAATATATAGGATATGTTTAACATAAAATAATGGTGATAATACATATATGCATTGCGTTTACATGAAAGGCAGAGCCCGGCAAACAATAGTCTAAATTAGGGTCCTAGCTTTGGGAGTTAGGGGTAGGGGTTAAAATCCCCTTTGTTTGAAGCAGTAGGAAGGGCTTTAACCTTCGACGTCCGGTTTACAAGACCGGCGCTCTGGCGCTGAGCTACTAGTGCAGGCTCATTCAAGGATTTTGTTTTCTAGTCAGCCGGCGAGAGGGGCGAGGACGAGAAAGAGGAAGAAGTAGAGGAAAGATGCAATTTGTCCAATAATGACGAAGGGGTCCTCAACGGGTATGCCTCCGATTCAGGTGAGGATGGCGACATCTGCAACTAGGAGTCAGAAGAGAAGTTGCGTGATAGGGCGAAATGTTAAGCCTCGTTGTTTGGAGGTGTGAAGAATAGGAACGACTATCAAGACAAGGATCGAGAACAGGAGGGCGAGAACCCCGCCAAGTTTATTAGGGATTGATCGGAGGATGGCATAGGCAAATAGGAAGTATCATTCGGGTTTAATATGAGGCGGGGTAACTAAGGGGTTTGCGGGGGTGAAGTTGTCGGGGTCTCCAAGCAGGTTGGGGGAGAAGAGGGCGAGAGAAATGAGGGCGATTAGAAGGACTGCGAAGCCTAATAAGTCTTTGTAGGAGAAGTAAGGGTGGAATGAGATTTTGTCGGCGTCTGAGTTTAGGCCTGTGGGGTTGTTGGATCCGGTTTCGTGGAGGAAAATAAGGTGCACTATTGTTGCAGCTGCAATAATGAAGGGAAGGAGGAAATGGAAGGCGAAGAAGCGGGTTAAGGTGGCGTTGTCTACGGAAAACCCTCCTCAGATTCATTGGACTAAAGAGTTGCCAATATAAGGGACTGCGGAGAGAAGGTTTGTGATGACGGTGGCGCCTCAGAACGATATTTGACCTCACGGGAGGACATAGCCCACGAAGGCTGTTATCATAGTTAAAAGGAGTAGAATTACTCCAATGTTTCAGGTTTCTTTATAGAGGTAGGAGCCGTAGTACAGGCCTCGGCCGATGTGCATATAAATACAAATGAAGAAAAAGGATGCGCCGTTAGCGTGCATGTTTCGAATGAGTCAACCGTAGTTGACATCACGGCAGATGTGGGCAATGGAGGAGAAGGCGGTGGCGATATCGGAGGTGTAGTGTATGGCTAGGAAAAGGCCTGTCAGGATTTGGGCAGCTAGACAGAGCCCTAGTAGAGAGCCAAAATTTCATCAAACAGAAATGTTTGAAGGGGCTGGGAGATCAACTAGTGCGTCGTTTGCAATTTTTAGGAGGGGGTGGGTTTTTCGGAGGTTGGCCATTATTGTTTTTGTAGTTGAATAACAACGGTGGTTTTTCAAGTCATTAGTCCTGGTTAAAGTCCTGGCAGAAACTATGGTTTATATTATGTTTATGTTTTTACTAGGGCTGGTAATAGGTCTTGCGGCGGTTGCTTCTAATCCTTCGCCGTATTTTGCGGCGTTAGGGCTGGTTGTGGTAGCAGGTATAGGGTGTGGGGTGTTGGTGGGGCATGGGGGGTCTTTTTTATCCTTAATTTTATTTTTAATTTATTTGGGGGGAATATTAGTAGTGTTTGCATATTCGGCAGCATTGGCTGCTGAGCCTTATCCTGAGGGTTGAGGGAGTTGGCCTGTACTAGGGGTAATAGTGGCGTATGTATTAGGGGTGGGGATGGCGGCGGTGTTATTTTGAGGGGGGTGATACGAGGGGGCTTGAGTGTCTGCTGATGAATTTGTTGAGTTTTCGGTTTTTCGGGGGGATGTTGGAGGGGTAGCTCTGATGTATTCGATGGGTGGGGGTGTTTTGGTGATAGGGGCTTGAGTGTTGCTGTTAACGTTGTTTGTGGTGTTGGAGTTAACGCGGGGTTTAAGTCGGGGGGCCCTTCGAGCCGTTTAATAAAGTAGTAGTAGAAGAGCTAAACCAAAGGTGAAGAAGAAGAGGGAAAGATAGGTTTTGATTATACCCTGCTGAATGTTGTTAGTTGTAGTAATTAGAGGGAGGTTAAGGGTAGCAGTTGCTTTTGGGCCCATTTTTTCTAACCATGTTTGGTCGACTGTTTGGGAGGCGATGGTTTGTCCTAAAACCAGGTTTAGTTTGGGGATGAGGCGATGAATAACTATTGGGAAGAAACCTAGTATGTTAGAAAAATGGTGGGGAGAAAGGTTTGGCATTGGTTTGTATTGCTTATTGGTTAGTGAGGCGAGTTCTAGTGCGGTGAGAAGGCCGATGACAGTCACTATTAGGGCGGTAACTTTGAGAAGGAACGGTATGGATATAACTGGTGTTTTCAGGGGGGTGATGTTAAAGGTAATTAGGAGACCGGCGATAATACTTCCTCAGGCTAGGCGTTTGATGGGGTTAATAACTGTTGAATTGTTTTCGTTAATTGGGGAAAGGGGGTTGAAGCGGGGGTGGCCTATTGAGACGAAGAAAATTACTCGAAGACTGTAGATAGCGGTGAAGGAAGTAGCTAGGAGGGTGAGGAGTAGGGCTCAGGCGTTTAGGTAAGATGTGTTTAAGGCTTCAATAATAGCATCTTTTGAAAAGAAACCTGCTAGGAAGGGGGTTCCTGTGAGAGCTAGGCTTCCGATGGTTAAGCAGGAAGAGGTGAAAGGAGTCAGGTGATGTATACCTCCTATTTTCCGGATGTCTTGCTCGTCGTTCAGGCTATGAATAATAGACCCTGAGCAGAGGAAGAGTATAGCTTTAAAGAATGCGTGAGTGCAGATGTGAAGGAAGGCAAGTTGGGGCTGGTTAAGTCCAATTGTTACTATTATTAAACCCAGTTGACTTGAGGTTGAGAAAGCAACGATTTTTTTGATATCATTTTGGGTGAGGGCGCAGGTTGCGGTAAAGAGGGTGGTGAGGGCTCCTAAGCAAAGGCAAATGGTTAAGGCGGTTTGATTATTTCCTAGTATTGGACTTATGCGGATAAGGAGGAAGATGCCTGCTACGACCATGGTGCTTGAGTGCAGTAGGGCAGAGACCGGTGTAGGACCTTCTATGGCAGAAGGAAGCCAGGGGTGGAGGCCAAATTGGGCGGATTTACCAGTGGCAGCAATGATGAGACCAATGAGGGGGTAAGTTAGATCAAAGTCTTTGGATAAAGTAAATATTTGTTGTATTTCTCAGGAGTTAAGGGAGGTTGCAATTCAGGCTATAGCAAAAATTAGGCCGATGTCCCCCACTCGGTTATAGACTACTGCCTGGAGGGCAGCGGTGTTTGCATCTGCACGGCCGTATCATCAGCCAATGAGGAGAAAAGATATAATCCCGACACCTTCTCAACCGATGAATAGTTGAAATATATTGTTTGCGGTAACAAGAATGATCATGGCAATAAGGAAGATTAGGAGGTATTTAAAAAACCGATTTATGTTCGGGTCGGCATGTATATATCAGGAGGCAAATTCTAGGATTGACCAGGTGACATAAAGGGCGACAGGGGTGAAGATAATTGAATAGATATCAAATTTAAGACTAATATTAATATCAAATGTGTGGGTGTTTATTCAAGTTCAGCTGGTAATAATTGTTTCTGTGCCTTCGTTAAGGAAGAGGCAGAGAGGGATGATGCTAGTAAAGAAGGCTCATTTTACTGCTGTTTTAACCTGGGTTAGTGCTCAGTTGGGAGGGAGGGGGGTGGGGGAAAAGGAGGAAAGGATGGGGTATATAAGTAATAAAAAAATAAGAATTAGACTAGTGGTTATTATGGTGGAGGTGAGGTGCATAGCTGCTACTTGGATTTGCACCAAGAGTTTTTGGTTCCTAAGACCAACGGATGAGCTGTTATCCTTTAGAAGCGGGGCGAGTGAGCTTAGGAGTCTAACCTAAGAGGCAAAAATTAGCAGTCTTTGTTGTTGTCAACCTCTCTCGGTGAATAAGGGGATTTTAACCTCTGTCTTTAGAATCACAATCTAATGTTTTTGTTAAACTATATCTACAGGCGGTCCACCCTCAAATTAATTCGGGCTTGGTGATTAGAAGAATTAGGGGTAGGAGATGAAGGGCCAGGAGAAGATGTTCTCGGGAATGTGTTGGGTCGAGGGACATAATATGTGCTGGTAGGGGCCCCCGTTGTGTTATAAGAAATATATACAGGGAGTAGCCTGCAGTGATTAGGGTTCCAGCTCCCGTGAGTGCAATTGTTCATCAGGATCAGTGGAGTAGGGAGGTAATGATTATGAGTTCTCCTATTAGATTTGGAAGAGGAGGGAGGGCAAGGTTTGCAAGGCTGGCGATGAATCATCATGCGGTTATTAGAGGTAAGACTATTTGGAGTCCTCGGGCTAATACCATGGTTCGGCTGTGGGTTCGTTCGTAGTTTGTGTTAGCTAGGCAAAAGAGGGCGGAGGAAGTTAAACCGTGTGCGATTATTAGAATGAGGGCGCCTGTGAAACCTCAGGGGGTTTGGATTAGAATGCCTGCTGCTACGAGTCCCATATGACTTACTGAGGAATAAGCAATTAGGGATTTTAAGTCTGTTTGGCGGAGGCAGATTGAGCCAGTTATAATTACTCCTCAGAGGGCGAAGATAATGAAGGGGTAGCTGAGTTCTTTGGTGAGCGGTTCTAGTATAATTATTATACGTATTATTCCATAGCCCCCTAGCTTTAGTAAGACTGCGGCTAGTACTATGGAACCAGCGATTGGGGCTTCAACGTGTGCCTTGGGAAGTCAGAGGTGGGCCCCGTAGAGGGGTATTTTTACTAGAAAGGCGAGCAAGCAACCGGCTCATCATAGTTTATCGGCGAAAGAAGAGAGTTGTAGGGAGGGGGCATATTGTAGTGTCAGAAGGGATAGGGTGCCAGTGCTGTTTTGGAGCAGTAGGAGAGCGACAAGCAGAGGGAGTGAGCCTGCTAGTGTATAAAATAAAAAATAAGTGCCCGCATTTAGTCGTTCTGTTTGATTTCCTCAACGAGTAATGATTACAAGGGTCGGAATAAGGGTAGCTTCAAACATAATATAAAACATAATTATTTCGGTTGCGCCGAAGGCTATAATGAGGAAGATTTGTAAGGATGTAAGGAGGGTAATGTAGGTTCGTTGTCGGGAGGAAGGTTCAGACGCTGTGTGGTTTTGGCTTGCAAGAATTATCAGGGGTAGAAGCCAACAGGTTAGTGCAAGAAGGGGGGTGGAGAGGGGGTCTGTTGCTATATAAGGGCTGAGAAAAGATCAGCCTGATTCAGCGGATGATTTTAATCAGGTTAGGCTAGTTAAGGAAATGAATAGACTGTAGGAAAGGGCGGTGGATCAGAGGTGTTTGGCCGGGACGGCTCAAATAGTGGGGACAAGCATAATAGTAGGGAGGAGAATTTTTAGCATTGTAGAAGATTTAGGTTTTGGAGTCGGTCTGTTCCGTGAGTGCGGGCAGTGGCAACAAGTAGTGCGAGACCGGCGCTTGCTTCACAGGCTGAGAAAGCCAGGAGAAGTATGGGGGAGGCTGAGAAGTTAACGGAGTTAAGTTGAAGGGTTCACATGGAGAGAGCAATAAAGAGTGAGAGTATTATACCTTCTAAACATAGAAGAGCGGAAAGAAGATGGGTTCGGTGGAATGCCAGGCCTGCTAGGCCTAGAAGAAAGGTAGAGGAAAAGGCGAAATGTGTAGGGGTCATTAGACGGTTACGGACTTTAACCACAAGCTCTTGAGCCGAAATCAAGGGTTTTTCTTAAACTAACAGTCTATTCAGCCCATTCTAGACCGCCTTGAGTTCATTCATAAATTAGGCCGAGGGTTAATAATATAAGAACAGCGAAGGCTCAGGTGAATGTTATAAGAGGGGAAGAAAGTTGATCCCCTCAAGGAAGGGGAAGGAGCAGTGCAATTTCCAAATCGAATAGGAGGAAAAGGATTGCAACAAGGAAGAAGCGGAGAGAGAAGGGGAGACGAGCGGATCCTAGGGGATCAAAGCCACATTCGTAGGGGGAAAGTTTTTCATGATCAGGTGTTATTTGGGGAAGTCAAAAAGAGACAATAGCGAGGATAGTGGAGAGGGTAATAGAAATAATGAGTATTGTTGTGATTAAGTTCATTATCTTTCCTTGGGGTTTAACCAAGACTAGGTGATTGGAAGTCACAGGTACTAGCTTTAATACTAGAAAGATATGAGCCTCATCAGTAAATTGAGATATAAAGGAATAGTCAGACAACGTCTACAAAGTGTCAGTATCAGGCGGCTGCTTCAAAACCAAAGTGGTGTTCGGAGGTGAAATGATATAGTACTTGTCGTAGAAGGCAGATGGCTAGGAAGGTGGAGCCAATGATTACGTGGAGTCCGTGGAAGCCGGTTGCTACGAAGAAGGTGGAACCATAAACTCCGTCTGCAATAGTGAAGGGGGCTTCGTAGTATTCTATTGCTTGAAGGAAGGTAAAGTAGAAGCCTAGAAGGATGGTTAAAGTGAGGGACTGGATTGCTTCTTTTCGATGTCCTTCTATGATACTGTGGTGTGCCCAGGTGACCGTGACTCCTGAGGCTAGTAGGACGGCTGTATTGAGCAGGGGGACTTCGAAGGGGTCTAGAGGGGTAATTCCTGTAGGGGGTCAGCAGCCTCCTAATTCTGGAGTTGGGGCGAGGCTGGCGTGATAAAAGGCTCAGAAGAAACCTAGGAAGAAGAATACTTCTGAGGTAATAAAGAGGATCATCCCGTATCGGAGGCCTTTTTGGACAGGAGGGGTATGGTGCCCTTGGAATGTTCCTTCTCGGACAATATCCCGTCATCATTGATATATAGTTAGAAGAAGAAGGACAAGACCTAGTGTTAGTAAGGTTATATTATGGAAATGCATTCAGATTGCTAAACCGGAGGTTAGTAGAAGGGCGCCTACTGCGCCTGTTAGGGGTCATGGGCTGGGGTCAACTATGTGATATGCGTGTACTTGATGGGCCATTAAACGTTTTCTTGTAGGTAGAGGCTTAAGAGAAGGACAAAGACATAGGCTTGAATTATGGCCACTGCAACTTCTAGAAGGGTCAGGAGGAATAGTAGTACTGCGGTCAGAATGGCTACTGTGGGTATTAGGGGGAGGAGGACGAAGGCGGCGGTGGCAATGAGTTGAATTAAAAGGTGACCGGCTGTAAGGTTTGCGGTTAATCGTACGCCAAGTGCGAGGGGGCGAATAAATAGGCTAATTGTTTCGATGATAATTAGGACAGGGATTAAGAGGGTGGGGGTACCTTCTGGTAACAGGTGGCCTAGGGCATGGGTAGGCTGGTTTCGCATACCAATAATGACTGTTGCAAGTCAGAGGGGGACGGCGAAGGCCATGTTGAGGGAGAGTTGTGTTGTAGGGGTAAAGGTGTAGGGCAGGAGACCAAGTATGTTTAAGGTAATGAGGAAAAGTATAAGGGAGGCGAGAAGGGCTGCTCATTTATGGCCCCCTAAACTTAAAGGTTGAAAAATTTGTTGGGTAAAGCGGTTAATAAACCATCCTTGGAGCGTAATGAGGCGGTTGTTTAGTCAACGTGGGGTAGGTTTGGGGTAGAGGATTCAGGGTAAACTGAGGGCAAGGGCAATGAGGGGGATTCCCAGGTAAGTGGGGCTCATAAATTGGTCAAAAAAGCTTAGTATCATGGTCAACTTCAGGGTTCTGTTTTGGGTTTCTCTGTGCTTTGGAGTGTTGGGTCGTTTGGGAAGGTGTGTGCTAGAACTTTTGGGGGAATGACTGTTAGGAAAACTAATCAGGAGAAGACTAGAATAGCGAATCAAGGTGCGGGGTTAAGTTGTGGCATTTCGCTAGGGGTGGGCGGGGGTCACCAGTCTTTAGCTTAAAAGGCTAACGCTATTCCCTATTTAGCTTCTTAGCGAAGTGTCTTCAAGTATTAAGGAGGATCAGTTTTCAAAGTGTTCTAGTGGTACTGCTTCTACCACAATAGGCATAAAGCTGTGGTTTGCGCCGCAAATTTCAGAGCATTGGCCATAAAAGATGCCGGGGTGGGAGGCAATAAATGCTGTTTGGTTTAGGCGTCCTGGGACGGCGTCTATTTTTACCCCCAGACTTGGGACGGCTCAGGAGTGAAGTACGTCTTCGGCAGAAATTAGGACCCGGATGGGGGATTCAACTGGTACTACTATTCGATGGTCTGCTTCTAGAAGGCGGAATTGGCCTGGGGCTAAGTCTTGTGTGGGAATTATGTATGAGTCAAAGCCGAGGTCTTCATAGTCAGTATACTCGTAACTTCAGTATCACTGATGACCTATTGCTTTAATTGTAAGATGGGGGTCGTTAATTTCATCTATAAGATAAAGAATGCGTAGGGAGGGGAGGGCAATGAGAATCAGAATGATAGCTGGGAGCAGGGTTCAGATGATCTCGATTTCTTGGGAGTCTAGGATAAATTTATTAGTTAGCTTGGTTGTTACTATAGCCACAATAATGTAAAGCACGAATGTGCTAATTAGAAAGACAATTATTAAGGCATGGTCGTGGAAGTGAAGAAGTTCTTCTATTACAGGTGAAGCTGCATCTTGAAAACCTAGTTGGGAGGGATGTGCCATTGTTGTAAGACACGCGGGGCTTAAACCCGCAATTTTGCCTTGACAAGGCAATGTAATGGTCGATTTTACTAGTGTCTTATGAAGAAAGTGACAGAGTGGTTATGTGGCTGGCTTGAAACCAGTTTATGGGGGTTCAATTCCTCCCTTTCTCGTTACTGGGGGCTTGAGGGGGTGGAAGCAGATTTTTCGTAGCTTGGCCAAGTTTGAACTTGGACGAAGGCAGGTTCTTCGAAGGTGTGGTAAGGAGGAGGGCAACCGTGAAGTCATTCTACGTTTGTTGCTGTGAGTTCCACTGATGAAACTTCTCGCTTAGCGGCGAATGCTTCTCAAATAATAAATAAAAATATAATTACTGCGATTAGGGAGACTATTGAGCCAATGGAAGAAACTGTGTTTCAAAGGGTGTAGGCGTCGGGATAGTCGGAGTATCGGCGAGGTATTCCTGCCAGCCCCAGGAAATGTTGTGGGAAGAAAGTTATATTAACACCAGCAAACATTACCCCGAAGTGGATTTTGGTTCAGGTGCTGTGGAGCGTGTACCCTGAAAATAAGGGGAATCAGTGGACGAATCCGGCAACGATGGCAAACACGGCCCCCATCGAGAGAACATAGTGGAAGTGGGCAACGACGTAATATGTGTCGTGAAGCATAATATCTAGAGAAGAGTTGGCTAGAACAATTCCGGTTAGCCCCCCAACAGTAAAGAGGAAAATGAAGCCGAGTGCTCATAAGAGTGGGGTTTCTCATTTAATTGAGCCGCCGTGCAGAGTGGCCAGTCAGCTGAAAACTTTTACCCCGGTTGGGATAGCAATAATTATTGTGGCGGAAGTAAAGTAAGCTCGTGTGTCTACGTCCATTCCTACAGTAAACATGTGGTGAGCTCAGACAATAAAGCCTAGGAGGCCAATGGCCATTATGGCTCAAACCATTCCCATGTATCCGAAGGGTTCTTTTTTACCCGCGTAGTACGCAACAATGTGGGAGATTATACCAAAGCCAGGGAGGATAAGGATATAGACTTCAGGGTGACCAAAGAATCAGAACAAATGTTGGTAAAGGATAGGGTCCCCTCCTCCAGCAGGGTCAAAGAAGGTTGTATTAAGGTTTCGGTCTGTGAGAAGTATTGTGATGCCGGCAGCAAGCACGGGTAGGGATAATAAAAGCAATACTGCGGTAATTAGGACGGATCACACAAACAGAGGTGTTTGGTACTGAGAGATGGCAGGGGGTTTTATGTTAATAATTGTTGTAATAAAATTAATTGCGCCAAGAATAGATGATACCCCCGCTAAATGGAGGGAGAAGATGGTTAAATCGACAGAAGGTCCCGCGTGGGCGAGATTGCCTGAGAGTGGCGGATAAACAGTTCATCCTGTGCCAGCCCCTGCTTCGACTCCAGAAGAGGCAAGAAGGAGAAGGAATGAAGGGGGAAGGAGTCAGAAGCTTATATTGTTTATTCGAGGGAAAGCTATGTCGGGTGCACCGATCATAAGAGGTACTAGTCAGTTTCCAAAGCCTCCAATCATAATTGGCATTACTATAAAGAAAATTATTACAAAAGCATGTGCTGTAACAATTACATTATAAATTTGGTCATCTCCGAGGAGAGCGCCGGGCTGACTTAGTTCTGCCCGAATTAGGAGGCTAAGTGCAGTTCCTACTATTCCGGCCCAAGCACCAAATACTAGATAGAGGGTGCCGATATCTTTGTGATTAGTTGAGAAGAATCAACGAGTGATTGCCACAGGTAAGATGGCTGAGTGTTTAGCGGTGGATTGTAGCCCCACGAACAGAGGTTCAAATCCTCTTCTTATCAAGCCTCGAGGTGTTATACATATCAGATTGCAAATCCGAAGAAGCAGGTTAGAGCCCTGCCGGGGCTTTCCCCCGCCCTTTTGGAGGCGGGCGGGGGAAAGGTTAGACAGATGCTTGTTGGTTTAAGCGCTTAGCTGTTAACTAAGAGTTTGTAGGATCGAGGCCTTCCTGTCTAGCAAGGCTTTAGCTTAATTAAAGTGTCTGTTTTGCATACAGAAGATGTGGGTTAGTATCCTGCAAGTTTTAGCAGGGGCTGGGAGATTTTCACTCCCGCTTAGGGCTTTGAAGGCCCTTGGTCTGGGTGCTATCCTAAGCCCCTTAGGAGGTTAACAAGGCGGAGATGGCAGGGGTGAGAGGCAGGAGGCAAATTGTTATTGCAGTTGAAGTGGCGAGGGGGTAGGTTAGTTGAGTGGAAGGTAAGCGTCAGGGGGTTGAACCTGTTAGGTTGTTAGGGGAAATAGTAAGGGTTATTGCGTACGAGAGGCGTAGGTAAAAATACAGGCTAAGTAGGGCTGAAAGGGCAGCTAGGGTTGCGGTGGGGGCAAGCCCTTGTTTGGTTAGTTCTTGAAGAATTAGTCATTTTGGCATGAAGCCTGTAAGAGGGGGGAGGCCTCCTAGGGAAAGTAGAATGAGGGGTATGAGAGCTGTCAGGGCGGGGGCTTTTGCTCAGGATGTGGCAAGGGTGTTGATATTTGTAGAATCGTTGAGTTTGAATGCAAGAAATGTTGAGAATGTTATAATGAAATAGGTTAGGAGGGTGAGGAGGGTGATGGAGGGGGAGAATTGTAGGACAAGAATTATTCAGCCTAAATGGGCGATTGATGAATATGCAAGAATCTTGCGGAGTTGTGTTTGGTTTAATCCGCCTCAGCCCCCAATAAGCGTGGATGTAAGACCTAAGATGATAAGGAGTGTTGAGCTTGAGGGTTGAAGTTGAAGAATTAGGGCGAAAGGGGCAAGCTTTTGTCAGGTTGAAAGGATCAAGCCTGTGGTGAGGTCTAGGCCTTGCAGGACTTCGGGGAGTCAAGCATGAAGGGGGGCTAGACCAATTTTGAGAGCAAGTGCAAGAGTGATTATGGTACTTGGGAGGGGGTGCGTAATTTGTTGAATTTCTCACTGGCCTGTTAGTCAGGCGTTAGTTACACTTGCAAATAGAAGGGTAGCTGCAGCAGTGGCTTGGGTCAAAAAATATTTGGTTGTAGCTTCGACTGCGCGTGGGTGGTGATGTTGGGCTATTAGGGGAATAATGGCTAGTGTATTTATTTCAAGGCCTATTCAGGCGAGAAGTCAGTGGGAGCTAGCAAATGTAATTGTTGTGCCAAGGCCCATGCCAAAGAGAAGAGTGGCTAAGATGTAAGGATTCATTAGTGAAGGAAGGAGTTTAACCAACATGTTTGGGGTATGGGCCCAAAAGCTTATTTAGCTGACTTTACTAGGAAGTGGTGTAGAGGAAGCACTAAGAGTTTTGATCTCTTCAGGTAGGGTTCAAGTCCCTTCTTTCTAAGGAGTTGGAGGGACTTTAACCCTCATGATTCACTCTATCAAAGTGGTCCTTTATTTTAGGTACAGCTCCGGGCTATAGTTGTGGAGGCAGGCCTGTTAGTGCAATTGGAAGGGAGAGGTGTCAAATTACCAGGGCAAGGGTTAGTGGTAGGAAATTTTTTCAAATTAGGTGCATGAGTTGGTCATAACGAAATCGTGGGTAGGAAGCACGAACTCATAGGAAGAGGACAGATAGGAGAGCTGCTTTGATTATAAGGTTTGTTGTTGTAATTTCAGGGGTGGTGTGAAAGACAGAGGCGCCTAGGAATAGAGTTGCAGAGAGGGTATTTATTAGGAGAATGTTGGCGTATTCAGCGAGGAAAAAAAGGGCGAAAGGTCCTCCTGCGTACTCTACGTTAAAGCCGGAGACGAGTTCAGACTCACCTTCTGTGAGGTCAAAAGGGGCCCGGTTTGTTTCTGCAAGTGTGGAAATGTACCATATAGCGGCTAAGGGCCAGGCGGGGAGGATTAATCAGACACTTTCTTGGGCGATGCTAAATGTTTGTAGGGTGAAGCCTCCAGTAAAAATAATAGCATTAAGAAGGATTAGCCCTAGACTAACTTCATAGGAAATAGTCTGTGCTACGGCTCGAAGGGCCCCGATTAAGGCGTATTTTGAATTGGAGGCCCATCCTGAGCCTAGAATAGAGTAAACTGCTAGACTGGAGAGGGCAAGGATAAAGAGGATGCCAAGGTTGAGATCTGCTATTGGGAAGGGGAGGGGTATTGGAGTTCATAGGGTGAGGGCTAGGGTGAGGGCTAGTATAGGGGTAAAGAGAAAGAGGATGGGCGAGGAGGTGGAGGGTCGAACGGGTTCTTTTATAAAGAGTTTAAGTCCGTCTGCAATTGGTTGGAGGAGGCCGTAGGGGCCTACAATGTTTGGGCCCTTTCGTAATTGTATGTAGCCGAGGACTTTTCGTTCGACAAGCGTGAGGAGTGCAACGGCTAGAAGGACAAACACGATAAGAATTAAGGGGTTGAGGATGGATGAAACTAGTGTTGAGAGCATAGTTAAAGGGAGGACTTGAACCTCCGTGGAAAGGGCTTAGGTCTTTTGCAATGTCCGGGCTCTGCCACTTTAACAAGCCATTTTCTATGGCTAGGGGGTACGCCCTTTTATCTATTTTAGTTGATTTCAATAGATGAGGGGGAGGCATATTGAGAACAGGGGCCCCTTCTTTTCGGTCCTTTCGTACTAGAAAAGATCGTGACATAGATAGAAACTGACCTGGATTACTCCGGTCTGAACTCAGATCACGTAGGACTTTAATCGTTGAACAAACGAACCCTTAATAGCGGCTGCACCATTAGGATGTCCTGATCCAACATCGAGGTCGTAAACCCTCTTGTCGATATGGGCTCTAGAAGAGGATTGCGCTGTTATCCCTAGGGTAACTCGGTCCGTTGATCGGCTATGCGCCGGATCTTGTCGGTCAGAAGTTCTGTTACTTGGAGTTGTGACTCTGGGTTGTGGGGGTAGTGTGCCCCCGGTCCACATGGGGGTTTGTTGTTTCCCCGCGGTCGCCCCAACCAAAGACATTAGAACAGGGGCCAATGAGTTTTGTCCTTTATTTGAGGGGTGTTTAACATGGTCTGTTCTGGTGTCTAAAGCTCCATAGGGTCTTCTCGTCTTATGTTAATATCCCCGCTTCTGCACGGGGAGATCAATTTCATTGACTGGAAAAAGGAGACAGTTAAGCCCTCGTTATGCCATTCATACAGGTCTTCATTTAAAAGACAAGTGATTGCGCTACCTTTGCACGGTCAAAATACCGCGGCCGTTAAACTTATAGTCACAGGGCAGGCGGGACCTCTTATATTTAGGGGTTCAAGAGGCGATGTTTTTGGTAAACAGGCGAGGCTTGTGTTTGCCGAGTTCCTTCTTTTTCTTTTAGTCTTTCCTGGTTTGCACACCAGTGTGGGGTTAACGGTGAGGAACTAGGGGGTTTTCCAGTTGTTTGTCTTTTGCCTAGGGCCCTCTTTGTTTTGGGGCCGTTAATGGTCGGTGAAGGGTTCGTTCCGAGTTACACTTGTGCGGGGAGAGGTGGGTCCTCTTATTACTCATGTTAGCATAAACGCTTCCATAGTTTTATGGAACGGCCTGGTAGGTTTAAGGGGGGTGAAATTGTATTGTCCTTATTAGAAGGCTAATAGGTGATGTTCGAGCTTTAACGCTTTCTGGGTAGGTGGCTGCTTTTAGGCCCACTAGGACATTTAACCTTTTTGTTCGTTGTGATTTTTACCCTCCTTGGAAAGTTGTATCTTGTTTCAAAGGGGCTGTACCCCCTTTGACTAACTCCTTTAACTTCTTTGCTCGGTGTGAAGGCCTTAGGCCAATGGGAATGGAGAATTTAAAGGGCTGAACTTTTATTCAGTTTTCAGGCAACCAGCTATAACTAGGCTCGGTAGGTCTGTCACCTCTACTCGAAGTTCTTCCCACTCTTTTGCCACAGAGACGGGGGGGTCCTATAAATTAGACTGCCTTGGAGTAGCTCGCTTAGTTTCGGGGTATCAAACTATAATGCTTTTTGCTTGAGGTTTTCTGGCTAAATCATGATGCAAAAGGTACGAGGAGTAATCTCTGCTTTTTAGTGCTTTACTGGGTTGTTTCATTTCTCTTTCAGCGTTCCCTTGCGGTACTTTCTCTGTTGCTCCTAGGTCCTTTTTCGTCGCCCGTACTTAGGTGGAAAAATGGTTTGTTGTTGAAAGAGTGGTATATTTGGGGGTATAGATAGGGTTAATTTGGGGTTGATGGAGGGGCTAGCTGTTGGGCGTCAGGGTGGTCCGATTTGCACGGGCGACTTCTCAGTGTAAGGGAGACGCTTTTCTGGCTTAGCTACACTCTGATTTTTCCAAGTACACCTTCCGGTACACTTACCATGTTACGACTTGCCTCCCCTTTACCGGTAGAATGTATTATTTATAGGATGATGTTGGCTTGGGGAGAGTGACGGGCGGTGTGTGCGCGCTTCAGGGCCAATTTCAGCGGAACGCTCTATTTTCTGCTTACTGCTAAATCCTCCTTCTAATGTCTATTTCATTACATTGTTCGTATTCCCTGTGGCAGGGAATGTAGCCCATTTCTTCCCCCCTCATATGCTACACCTCGACCTGGCGTTTTAAGTTGTACTAGTTTTGCTTACTGTGGTTCCTTCATAGGGTAAGCTGACGACGGCGGTATATAGACGGGAAGAACAAGAGGGGGTGAGGTTTAACGGGGGTTATCGGTTCTAGAACAGGCTCCTCTAGGTGGATCTAAAGCACCGCCAAGTCCTTTGGGTTTTAAGCTAGTGCTCGTAGTACCCGGGCGGATAGTGGGTGTAGGGGGCTATCAAGGTTTAGGGCTGGGCATAGTGGGGTATCTAATCCCAGTTTGTTTCGCAGCTTTCGTGGGGTCGGGGATATAAAGCCACTTTCGTAGTGGGGCTTCTTGCTCTCGGGTACGTATAACAGTTCTGAGGGCGTTCGGCTTTAGTTTAAAAATTTCCTAACCACCCTTTACGCCGATGTCTATCAACTTGAGCCTCTCGTATAACCGCGGTGGCTGGCACGAGTTTTACCGGCCCTCTTGGCTTTAACTAAGTCAAGTTTTCACTTATGGCTTAATGTCTATCACTGCTGAATTCCCTTGAGGGTGTGGCTAAGCAAGGTGTCATGGGCTGCGGAAAGTGTGCCTGATACCAGCTCCTTGTTTTCGGGCAGAAAACTGTGGGCATTCTCACAGGGGGGCGGAGACTTGCATGTGTAAGTTTAGCCAAAGTTGACAGTAAAGTCAGGACCAAGCCTTTGTGCTCACGGGACCTTTCTAGGGACCGTCTTAACATCTTCAGTGTTATGCTTTAGTTAAGCTACGCTAGC